GACCCACGTTCTACCGAACTGAACTAAGAGCGCTTTCTTATCAGAATAGAAAAGGATGTAAAGAAAAGATTCTATTTTTAAAACGAATCCATTTTTATATGGATATATTCTATAGTTTCATAAAAATGAACGATTCCCCGCAACGCAATTTGAACCGATCTCGGTTGATTCCTCGTTACTGCTCAAAGGGGCAGTAATAGGTAGGGATGACAGGATTTGAACCCGTGACATTTTGTACCCAAAACAAACGCGCTACCAAGCTGCGCCACATCCCTTCAACTGTTCTACAGTGTAATTGTAGAAAATTCCTGTCTTGTTTTCCACATCCCTATTTTCTGCATTGAGGGACGGAGTTTTCCGCCCATTTCATCTTTTTTGGCCTCATTTAACATATTTAACATATAATACGAAAAAAAGGAAATCTTACGGATCGTTGTACATTTCAATTGGAATTAGGGATTCCGTGTACAACTCTAAGTGGCACTTAACTACATATGCATCTGATCATGTATGCATTATCTTTATATATTAAAATTAAAAAAGGAGGTTTTTCAATGCGAGATCTAAAAACATATCTCTCCACGGCCCCAGTACTAAGTACGCTATGGTTCGGGGCTTTAGCAGGTCTATTGATAGAGATTAATCGTTTTTTCCCCGATGCGTTGACATTCCCCTTTTTTTCATTCTAGCTATTGACACCGGAAGAAATGAAGAAGATTAGAAATATAATCAAATATCTGTGACTAATCCCCCCTTTTCTCTTTTTTCCCTTTTTTCTAATTTTTAGAATAGGGGACGAAAGAGAAAGAATAAAAGTAGATTCAACGTCTGCGAGACTCAGGCTCAAATTTGAATTAAACGTGGGAGTAGGAAAGTCGGGGTCTAGCGCAAGAATACAAGATCTTTAACGGCCCTTCGGGGTTAAATAGAGTTTCAACCCCATTGTCTTACTTATTATTTACTAGGACTTTGGGCCTTGCTTTGATTTAATTTATTTTTTAGAGTTGGATTTCCAATTAATAACTTCTATTTTTTCCTTCCTTTCTTTTTCTTCATTTCAAATTAAAATAGAAGAATTGAATAAATCAAAAATCAAAAGGAGGTTTATGGCAAAGAAGAAAGATGCGCGGGGAACGGTAATTTTGGAATGTACCAGTTGTATACAAAATGGTGTTAAGAAGGTATCAAGGGGTATTTCCAGATATATTACTCAAAAGAATCGGCACAATACGCCCAATCGATTAGAATTGAGAAAATTCTGCCCCTATTGTTACAAACATATGATTCATGGGGAAATAAAGAAATAGGTTGAACCAAGTATATCTTATCCTTGAAAGGGAAAAAATAACATTATATAGAACACATTGAAATATAAATAGAAGATATTGTATTTAAATAAAAAGAATCCTATTTGGAGTTAAAATGACAATTAAGAAATAGGATTTTCGAGATAAGAAATAAACTTAACAAACAAATCATGGATAAATCCAAGCGATCTTTTCTTTTTGTAGGCGTTTGCCCCCGATTCAATCGGGGGATCGAATTGATTATAGAAACATGAGTTTAATTAGTCGATTTATTAGTGAACAGGGAAAAATATTATCTAGACGAGTGAATAGATTGACCTTGAAACAACAACGATTAATTACTATTGCTATAAAACAAGCTCGTATTTTCTCTTTGTTACCTTTTCTCAATAATGAAAAACAAATTGAAAGAATTGAGTCGACCACTAGAACTACTGGTCTTAGAACCAGAAATAAATAGGCTTGTTTTTTGTTCACTTCAATCAGAATTCCAATCCGAACTCAAAGATGGATTGGTGTTTTATTTGACAAATCTTAGAATCCAGATTTTTATATCGTAAAAAAAAAAAAAAGATTTTTTTATTGAACGTGTTCATTCATTTTGACTACTTTAAGCGCATTTCTCAGAGTAATTTTGACTCAAACTCCACCCTCCCGGAGTTCATTCTCCGGGTAACCCCATTTAAAATTTTTCGGTGTATTCTTTTCAATCCACTTTTTCTCTGATTTCGTTGGAAATCATATAAAGACAATTCCTATTTGATATAGCTATTTGGGCCAGTATTTTACGATTAAGAAGCAACTGCCTCTTATATAGATCATGTATTAACTTACTATAACTATAGGATACTCCCTTTTCTCGAATTACTGCGTTTATTCGAGTGATCCACAAACGACGAAAATCTCTCTTTTGCTTATCCCTATCCCGATGGGCCGAAACCAAAGCTCTTATTTTCTGTTGAGTAATAGTTCGAGTAAGTCTTGAATGAGACCCTCGAAAACTTGATGCAAATAAACGCATTTTTGTTCTACGTTTCCGAGCTATATATCCCCGTTTAATTCTAGTCATTGAATAAATAAAATTTTGGCAAATAACTAATTGATTTTTTTCTTTCAGTTATTATTTTTCCCGTCCTGTCTTATTAATAACAAATAACCAAACAGATTTTTCCAATGTATAAAATAAAAATTCCAATGGCTTTGGCTACTATAACCTTCCCGACCACGATTTTTTGTTATTTTACTGCGAAATATGAAAGAAATAAGAAATTTTCTTTTGCTAGGTGTCAAAAATCTAGTAAAAAAATGAATAAAGAAATAGTGGGTTTACTCGTTTCTATGGTTACTTCTTAAACGGTGAGGTCTTCTCTATACACCGGAGCCTTTGGCTCCATTTAATATTTATATTTCATCAATGTTCTTTGTAACTTGTATAGTTCACACCACACTCTTTGGCTCTACCCACGAATTGTCCAGTAATAGATCTTTCACAAAGAGACCCACCTGTACAGTAACGGTATTTAATTATGAAAGTTAGCTTTGTAGCTGACCCTCGTAGTCCGTTCTTCGCCGAGTGAGAACTTCATTTTTCTATTTTTTTATTTCAATAAGATTTTTCCGCTTAATGGATAACCATTTGTTACCAATGGAGAATTTTTTCTCATCTTAAATTCAGGTGATTGGATTTGCACCAATAGAAACCATAAACTTTCTATACAATAGAAGGATAGATTTGCTTGTTTTTAGTATAGTGAATGGAGTCCCTTCTTCCATTTTATCCTATTCACTGGTATTGATCATTCATACTGGAAGCGGTTTTCTTTCCTTTTTTGTGTCAGCCCATGATCTAAACGAGTCGCACATACACCCTAGTACATGTTCCTCGACGCTGAGGACATCCCCGAAGGGCGGGGGATTTCGTGACATTTCGAATGGGCTGTCTTGTATTTCTAATAAGCTGTTTAATAGTTGGCATGTTGAGTCATATACATAATGGGCTGGTTTAGATTGATCCTAACCGGATTTTTTTATTTAATATTTATTATATAGTCAACTCGTAGATAAAATATCAAATCACGGATTTGCAAAAAATCCATTTTTTTTCATTCAACTGCTACAAGATCAACAATTCCATAAGCCTGGGCTTCTGTTGCTGACATAAAAACATCTCTTTCCATGTCTTCAGATACAACCCATAAAGGTTTGCCCGTCCTTTGTACATAAACCTTTGTGAGGGTTTCGCGTAGTTTCAGCAGTTCTTCCGCTTCCAGGATAAATTCTCCCGTTTGTGCTTCATAAAAAGAACTAGCAGGTTGATGGATCATTACCCTGATAATAGTTCTGTCCGGTGTGATGACAGAAAAGAAAGATAAAGAATAATAGGAAAAAGGATAGAATTAACCGTACGGGCATTATCTTTTATGCATTGCATACGGCTCTATAATCAAATTGACCCCTATTTTCGTGTTCAAGAAAGATAAAAATAGAATCTATCAACCCCAGGTGGGTAAATGATCAAAATGCCGCCCTTCTTTTTTTTGTAGAAGTTCAAAAATACTATGATGGCTCCGCTGCTTTTTATTTTAAAATGGATTCTTTTTTTTTTTTTTTGTTTTTGATTCAGCAATCCCAAAGTTTCTTTTTGAGCTAACCAAAAAAGAAAAATTTGGTTTTTTCGCACTCTTTTTTTATAACTTAAATATTATTAAGTTATTAAGAGCCCATCGGCGTGAAAACAAACAAGTTTGTGACGCTAAAGTGGACTTCCGATAGATAAGAGAAATTCGGAAATATCTTTTATCTCATACTACTCTCTCGATACATAATCAAATCTTTTGAAAAAAAAAATGAAAAAAAAAAAAATTTCATATCGAATTCAAAGTGCCATGCTATTATTACTTAATATTCATATGGCGAAGGCATAGTTTTCTTTTTTCTCTCAAATAAAAAAACTTCATTGGCGCCAAGCGTGAGGGAATGCTAGACGTTTGGTAATTTCTCCTCCAACTAGAATAAAAGATCCCATTGACGCGGCCAATCCCATGCATATTGTATGGACTTCTGGTCGTACAAATTGTATAGTATCATAAATAGCTATTCCGGGTATTACCCATCCGCCAGGGGAGTTTATAAACAAATAAAGATCTTTGGTCTCATCCTCAATACTGAGATATACCATAAGACCAATAAGTTGATTCGAGATCTCGCTATCAACCTCTTGGCCTAAAAAAAGTAATCTTTCTCGATAAAGTCGGTTGAGTAGGGTAAAATTGTATCCCTTAGGAACCGTACATGCACCTTTTGATGCATACGGTTCAAAAAAACGGCGAAGAAAAGAATCAATGTATAGATTCCAGGTCTCTTTCTTTTTTGAGTTTTTCTAATTTTTTTATAAAAGGGTTTTTCTTCGATTTTTCAATAAAGATGCATTTTGATTTCTTCTTTGATAATATAAAAAAGGGCCAATAAACTTATCGAATTAACTTCTCATTGATGTATTCTTTCATCGAAATTCAATCCAAATCACGATGATTTTTTCTTGTTCCTGAATGGGCCTCTTTCATCTTTTTAGGTTTATGCTCTACTCCGGGTAAAGATTCGCCCGATTTTGATTTGCACATATAGGACAAACCTTCCTATTACCATTTCTTGTTGTTATTACTTTACAAATAATCATTTATGATACACGTAGTAATCATAGATATATTACCAATTGGGTTTTTCTAAACGGAGTCTGGATACTTCATTTTTTTGTCCAGCCAAAGCCAACCATAAATTAGTCTAATTGATATAAGTCTCTGAATTCCCCAAAATAATGCATTTAATTGCAGTTCACGCTCCAATTTGTGGATGATTCCATTTCTCTTTCTTGGGCGAAACAGAGGATATCTCGGTCGGGGGAGAGAACGGGGAAATCCCATATGACCCAATATATCTGACAAGTCGCACTATACGTCAACCCAAGATGCATCTTCCTCTCCAGGACTCCGGAAAGGTACTTTTGGAACACCAATAGGCATGGATTGAAAGAAAAAGAAATTAAATACTATATTTCACTTTGATGTGGAAACGTAACAATATGGTTTTATTGTCTTTATTTATAATATTTATTTTATCCATAGATTAGAAAAATTTAGAAAGAAAGACAAAATAAATAAAGGAAAATTTTTTCGAATAGATCTTTCTAATGATAAATGAAAAATGGACACGTTTACTCATAGAAAACGGTATCAATCCACCATTGCATATTGGTACTTATCGAGTATAGAATAAATCTGCTTCTCTTTGTTCTTACGAACAGAATTTTTCCATTATTACGAATATGATATAGAATCATAATCCTTGTTAAGAAATAATCTACGGAACAGGGGAAGTCTATAGGATAGTCATAGTATAACCTTTCCAATGCAATAAAGTTACGTAGTGTCTATTTTTCTTCAATAAAGGGGTATTTTCCATGGGTTTGCCTTGGTATCGTGTTCATACTGTTGTATTGAATGATCCCGGCCGGTTGCTTTCTGTTCATATAATGCATACAGCTCTGGTTGCTGGTTGGGCGGGCTCGATGGCTCTGTATGAATTAGCAGTTTTTGATCCTTCTGACCCTATTCTTGATCCAATGTGGAGACAGGGTATGTTCGTTATACCCTTCATGACTCGTTTAGGAATAACCAATTCATGGGGGGGTTGGAGTATCACAGGAGGAACCGTAACAAATCCGGGGATTTGGAGTTATGAAGGTGTAGCTGGGGCACATATTGTGTTTTCTGGCTTATGCTTTTTGGCGGCTATCTGGCATTGGGTCTATTGGGATCTAGAAATATTTTCTGATGAACGTACAGGAAAACCCTCTTTGGATTTGCCCAAGATCTTTGGCATTCATTTATTTCTCTCTGGGGTGGCTTGCTTTGGTTTTGGTGCATTTCATGTAACAGGTCTGTACGGTCCTGGAATATGGGTGTCCGATCCTTATGGACTAACGGGAAGAGTACAGCCTGTAAATCCGTCATGGGGCGTGGAAGGTTTTGATCCTTTTGTTCCGGGAGGAATAGCTTCTCATCATATTGCAGCAGGTACACTAGGCATATTAGCGGGTCTATTCCACCTTAGCGTTCGACCGCCACAACGTCTATACAAAGGATTACGTATGGGAAATATTGAAACCGTACTCTCCAGTAGTATCGCGGCTGTCTTTTTTGCAGCTTTTGTTGTTGCTGGAACTATGTGGTATGGTTCAGCAACTACTCCCATCGAATTGTTTGGTCCCACTCGTTATCAATGGGATCAGGGCTATTTCCAGCAAGAGATATATCGAAGAGTTAGCGCCGGGCTAGCCGAAAATAAAAGTTTATCAGAGGTCTGGTCTAAAATTCCCGAAAAACTAGCTTTTTATGATTATATCGGCAATAATCCGGCAAAGGGAGGATTATTCAGGGCAGGCTCAATGGATAACGGAGATGGAATCGCGGTAGGATGGTTAGGACACCCCATCTTTAGAGATAAAGAAGGGCGTGAGCTTTTTGTACGCCGTATGCCCACTTTTTTTGAAACATTTCCAGTCGTTTTGGTAGACGGCGACGGGATTGTTAGAGCCGATGTTCCTTTTAGAAGGGCAGAATCCAAGTATAGTGTTGAACAAGTAGGTGTAACCGTTGAGTTCTATGGTGGCGAACTTAATGGAGTCAGTTATAGTGATCCTGCTACTGTGAAAAAATATGCTAGACGTGCTCAATTGGGTGAAATTTTTGAATTAGATCGTGCTACTTTGAAATCCGATGGTGTTTTTCGTAGCAGTCCAAGGGGTTGGTTTACTTTTGGGCATGCTTCGTTTGCTTTGCTTTTCTTCTTTGGGCACATTTGGCATGGTGCTAGAACCTTGTTCAGAGATGTTTTTGCCGGCATTGACCCAGATTTGGATGCTCAAGTAGAGTTTGGAGCATTCCAAAAGTTGGGGGATCCAACTACAAGAAGGCAGGCAGTTTGATACAAGACCGCTTTAGCATTTTTCCCCTCTGTTTTCTTTTTGGGGGGATTTTACATAGAGTACCGGAGTGAATTTGAATCGCCGCTTTTTTTCTTTTTGTTCTTTCAAGATGATTTCCAAAAAGAGAAAAAAAAAACGAACAAGTAGGAAAGCTATAATTGTAAACCACGGTCAAATTTATGGAAGCATTGGTTTATACATTCCTTTTAGTCTCGACTCTAGGAATCATTTTTTTCGCTATTTTTTTTCGAGAACCGCCCAAAGTTCCAACTAAAAAGATAAAATGATTTTTCATTATCTCAATTGAAGTAATGAGCCTCCCAGCATTGGGAGGCTCATTACTTCAACTAGTCCCCGTGTTCTTCGAATGGATCTCTTAGTTGTTGAGAAGGTTGCCCAAAAGCGGTATATAAGGCGTACCCGGTAAAACTTACAAGTAAACCAGATATAAAAATGGCGACTAGGGTTGCTGTTTCCATTATGATTATATAATTTCAAGACCCCAATGTATCTATCATAAGATCGTTTATTTACAACAGAATCGTATACAAAGTCAACAGATCTCAATGAATAGAATAGGATTTATGGCTACACAAACTATTGAGAACAGTTCTAGATCGGGTCCGAGACGAACTACTGTAGGGAGTTTATTAAAACCGTTGAATTCGGAATATGGTAAAGTAGCTCCCGGGTGGGGAACGACTCCATTGATGGGTGTCGCAATGGCTCTATTTGCAGTATTTCTATCTATTATTTTGGAGATTTATAATTCTTCCGTTTTATTGGATGGAATTTCAATGAATTAAATCTATAAGAATCACAAAGTCCTGGCTTTTTGAATAAAAAATAAATCCGTTATAACTATAACTCCAATTTTTGGCTTATTCTATTTTGGTAGTTCGATCGTGGAATTTCTTTCTTTCTGTATTTCCGGAATATGAGTGTGTGACTTGTTATAATTGATTCTATTGGATAGTACAGAGGCTAGATCTGTCCCCTTGATAAAGGCGGTTCTACTTTGTCGGATATTTATTCGAGTATCTGGAACACGAACTATATGAACTAGATTAAGAAATATTTGAACTATGATTCATACTAAATATTTGACCTCGTATCCGGCGGCAAAAAAAATTGCAACCCGTTTGAAAAAAGAAAAATCTTTCTTTTTTTTATCATTTTTTCTAATTCATGAAATACGCGATCAATCAAGATCAACCGAGGGTTTTTACTCAGAGAACCCTTGGGTTAGCTTATTATTTTTTATTAAATCATCGTGGTTCGAGTATGAATCTGAGGTTTTAATCAATTCATAGGGTCTTAACAAGAGAATTCCTATTAAATCAATAATATAATAAAGAAAAGAAAAAGCCCTATTAGAGACAAAAAAAAATTAAAGAAAAAGAAATAGGTTAAAGAGAAGATTCAAGAGGCCCGTAAGAATCAACATAAAGACGGTTGAGCCAACTTGATATTTTGGTATTATCACCACAAAGAAGAGCTTTCATATTTTTTTCTCCTTTCGAACATTTAGAGAAGATTGAACCGGAGATTAAGAAGTTTCAAACTTTCTATTCCATATCTCTTTTTTTTTTTAGGTGTTTTTGCTTGAGCTGTACGAGATGAAAGTCTCATATACGGTTCTGAGGGAGGGATTTTCGCCTATCTCAATAAAGTCTATGATTGGTTCGAAGAACGTCTCGAGATTCAGGCGATTGCAGACGATATAACTAGTAAATATGTTCCTCCCCATGTCAATATATTTTATTGTTTAGGGGGAATTACGCTTACTTGTTTTTTAGTACAAGTAGCTACAGGGTTTGCTATGACTTTTTATTATCGTCCGACCGTTACTGAAGCTTTTGCCTCTGTTCAATACATAATGACGGAAGCTAACTTTGGTTGGTTAATCCGATCAGTTCATCGATGGTCAGCAAGTATGATGGTCCTAATGATGATTCTACATGTTTTTCGTGTGTATCTCACTGGTGGATTTAAAAAACCCCGTGAATTGACTTGGGTTACAGGTGTGATTCTGGCAGTATTGACCGCATCTTTTGGCGTAACTGGTTATTCCTTACCTCGGGACCAAATTGGTTATTGGGCAGTGAAAATTGTAACAGGTGTACCTGATGCTATTCCGGTAATAGGATCGCCTTTAGTCGAATTATTGCGTGGAAGTGCTAGTGTGGGACAATCCACCTTAACCCGTTTTTATAGTTTACACACTTTTGTATTGCCACTTCTTACTGCTGTATTTATGTTAATGCACTTTCCAATGATACGCAAACAAGGTATTTCTGGTCCTTTATAGAGAAGATCATAGAATAGATATTTGCAATCAATCATTTATCACTTAGAGGAGGAATGGTAGGATTTTATTGCTACAAGTATGGATTATTGAAATAATAAGACATGGGTTTGGATATTTCCCTTCAACCAATCGTGTCAAATAAATAATATTGTGTAGTTGAAGGGAATTTTCCGAAGAGAAAATGGATTATGGGAGTGTGTGACTTGAATTAGTGATTGGTCTGTGTAGATATACGTCTGCCACATCGGAATTCAAAACCAAATGTGTCTTTGTTCCAACCACTGTGTAACCTCTATACAGAAGTATAGGCTGGTTCGCTTGAAGAGAATCTTTTCTATGATCATATACAAATCCTGTTGTACATGAGTAGGCTCCGTAAGATCTAGTATAATGAATTTT